GAATCTGAGGAATCAGACCGGGTCGGCTTACTAATGGGATGCCCAAATGTGTTACAAAAACGCGCCTTATTCAATGATCCAATCAGAGGAATAATTGGAACGGTTGTATCGAACTTCTTCAGAGCATTGTCTATTAGAAATGAATTTTCTAGCATTTGACTCCGTACCACCAAAGGATTTAGCCGCACACTGGAAAGATAGCCCAGAAAGTTGATAGAATGCTGGTATAAGTGCTTTATATGAATCCTTCCCGGTGGAGACCACATGTGAAAATGAAATTGCCATAAATTGACAAGGTAATATTTCCATTTAGTCATTAGAAGAGGCGTATCCTTTGAAGCCAGAATATATTTTCCTCGATATCTAACAGAATGCATGAAAGGATCCTTGAACAACCATAAGATATCCTGAAAATCATTAGCCAAGACTTCGACAAGATCTTCTACTTTTCGATAGAAATATATTCGCTCAAGAAAGACTCCAGAAGATGTTAATCGTAAATGAGAAGATTGGTTACGGAGAAAAAAGAAGATGGATTCATATTCAAATATATGAGAATTATATAGGAACAAGAATAATCTTGAATTACTTTTTGAAAAAATGGAAATAGATTTCTTTGGAGTAATAAGACTATTCCAATTAAAATATTCGTGTAGAAAGAAACGTAATAAATGTAAAGAAGAGGCATCTTTTACCCAGTAGCGAAGGGTTTGAACCAAGATTTCTGGGCGAATAGGATGGGGTATTAGTACATCTAACACATAATTTAAATGTGAAAATTTGTCCTCGAAAAAAGGAAATATTGAATGAATTGATTGGAAATTAGGAGATTTTGCTATTTCTTTCCCTTCTAAGAAGGATACTAATCCTAGGGAAAATGGAATTTCCACAATGACTGCAAATACCTCTGATATCATTTGAGAATCCAAATTATTGTTGTGTGCAATAATTTGATTTTGGTTAGAATCATTAGCAGAAATACTCAAATGAATCGGTTGATACATTCGAGTAATTAAACGTTTCACACTTAGTGAACTAGATTTATTGTCATAACTCCCATTTTGCAACGAAATCCTCGATCTATTGAAATCATGATCATGAGCAAGCGCATAAATATACTCCCGAAAAAGCAATGGGTATAGGAAGTCGTGTTGCTGAGATCTATCTAGTTCTAAATATACTTGAAATTCCTCCATTTGAAATTCGATTGAAACCAAAGGTAAGGGATTTATTGGGTTATCAAATGATGCATGGGGTTATCAAATGATACATAGTGCGATACAGTCAAAACAAGGTATTGTAGTAAAAAAAATGGATACCTTGGAAACGGGTAGACTCATCACCGGATTCTCTATCCTCTCATTTTCCATTTCATTTAATTGGTTTATCTTTGTTATAGTATAAACAGGGTGGTTAGAAATCCTTTATTTTTTAACTCCAATCGCTCTTTTGATTTTGGAAAAAAAAAATATCTTTATCAATATACTGCTTCTTCTACACATTCATCTCCAACCCCTAAAAGGGACTAACTAATAGTTAGGACTCATTAAAAAATCGATAATCTACTCATGGTAAAACCGTTCCCCGCATTAGGAACTAATATCTTTTTAACGTTTAATTAGATCGGGTAATCAGTCAAATTAAATTAAGAAAGAAGCTCGTTGCTTTTCGTTTCCCTATAATTGGGACATAAGGCTCTATCCATTTATTCACTCGACCCAACTTTGAATTCCATTTCTTTTGTTCCCACAAAGAATTCAAACCCGGTTTTGTACCGATTGAATAGGAAGAAAATATTCTCAAAATTCTCCAGTGATACGACATGCTGGTTTTTCCATTCATTCCTTTCAGGATCAGTCGTGGTCTTACAAACTCTCCCGATGGTATGGACGAATTCTTTGCTTCATAGAAATGTGTAAAAGACGCTAGCCGCACTTAAAAGCCGAGTACTCTACCGTTGAGTTAGCAACCCGAATAATTCGAATGGGTAGATACAACCGAAATCAAAATAAAATCAAAGAAATTGAAATTGAATTTCACAACTCAATCAAAATATTAAACTAGAAAGAACTCTCATAAAAAACTTTCTAATCGACTCGGAACATAAAAAAAACAATTAAATGAATTAACTGAACAGATCAGAAATTCTTATGTTATCCAGTGGTATTCTTTTTTTTTTTGACTAAAAAAAAGCTTCTTATAGAACAGTAAATCCAACGAACCCGTCATTTGAATGAAGTAAAGAAAAAAACCAAACCTATACCTATGGTATGGGATGGAGATAAACAGATCCATTTATCTACGATGAAATTATATTTCTTCGATATACTGTTGTCAATATGACTGTTAATGTTAAATATGAATCGTGAAAAAAGAATAGAAAACAATGGCGAAAACAAAAAAAACCAAATAATTTAATATATATTTAATATATATAAATAGATAAATAGAAATAATTTCTAAATATTTGAAATAAATCTAAAAGCAAAACGACTTGTACTGAATTTGCACTACATAGATAATATACATATCCAAATGAATCCAAAAGAGGTGTAGGCGAAAGAATAAGAATAAATTAAGGAAAAAAGGGGGGGTTAGTAAAGAAAAAGTTATCCAAAACTATATAGGAGTCATCCACACCCTCTTTTTTTTTGTTCTATTCCTTAATAGAATTTCGTTTGATTAAGACTAAGTTGCGTAAAAACACCTGCCTTTTTTGAAATATCATGAACAGTTCCTGTAGGTTGAGCGCCTTTTTCAAGGAAAGATAGAATAGCAGGAACATTTAAATGGGTTTTATTATTTATCGGATCATAAAAACCCACTTTCCGAAGATCTCTTCCTTCTCTTCGGGATCGAACATCAATTGCAACGATTCGATAAAAGGCTCATTGGGATAGATGTAGATGAACAATACCCCCCCTAGAAACGTATAAGAAGTTTTCTCCTCGTACGGCTCGAGAAAAAGAAAAAATGATTCGAAGTTATTATGTATCAAATTAGAATGTCAAATAGATCTATAAAATCATCAAATCAATTCTAGATTTAAGTCTTTCGTTTTTTTTTTTTCTTCTTTTTCGAAACAGAAGAAAAAAAGTATTTGTACTCTCATAACTCAAGTTGGATAACTTTCAAATAGCCAAAAAAAATCCTTAGGCAATCTCATTTTTTGAGTGGTCTCTAACCCCCTTTTTGTTTGTCTCCTTTCGAATCGATTTTTGGATTCTGCATTCTGATCTAATTGTTGAGACAATTGAAAACGGTATTTCCTTGTTCCAGGATCTTTTATCTTTGTCTTGAATCATTGGGTTTAGACATTACTTCGGTGATCTTTAATCGTTTTAAAAAACGGCAGCAACACACCCCTTTTTGTGATTTCTTTCTATCAAAGAATCATACGAACAATTGATTCTTGCATGATACACTTTTGATCGAAAGAGTTTTACCAATTGAAAAGAATTTGCCTTTTTGATTGCAAAAGTTCTCGAATTGGCTCCTTTCGATTTAGATATCAAAAAATATACTTACGAAGTTTGTTCCAACTTATTAATTGGTATTAACCCTAGACCCTTGCCCCTGAGAAATAAATAAATACTTTCTACTCGAGCTCCATCATGTACTATTTACATTACAACTCAACAAAAAACATTGGCGAGGATTGTAGTAGAACAGAACAAAGGATGTCGAGCCAAGAGCCCATTCATTCCTAGATAATCTAAAATCAAAAATGGTGGATGTAAAAAAATCCACAGCTGATCATGTCCTTCAAGTCGCACGTTGCTTTCTACCACATCGTTTCAAACGAAGTTTTACCATAACATTTCTCTAGTTTGGAACCGGTATGTAATTGATTCAATTATGGAATCGTGAATAGTCATTGCTTCGGTCGATACACAGTACTTTTTCCTTCTATATTTCCTTCTATATGAATATATGAAAGGAATAGAGAATTTATGAAGAAAAAGTCTCAGTAAGAATTCAATTTAACTCTCTTTGTATGAATGCAATATTGTTATTGTTTTTATTTATAAATAACACGAATAAAAAAGAATTCTTTTTGAATCCGCGTTGCATCTTCAACTTATTTAATTGAAAATAATTTTCTACCTCGACACACCATTTGAATAAAGTTTTACTAAAGATTGTACTTGATCATCATAAGAGAGATAAATCCATATTCGAATTGAACTGATTTAAAACAGATAAATAGATCGAAAAGCAAATTTTTTCTAGATTGGATAGAAAAGACTAATGAAAGGGAATACTTAGGTTGTTATTCTTTCATCCTCAAAGAGAAAATCCGAATTGCAAACAAAAAATCGACGATTTCCGTATCTATTAGATTAGACTGAACAGTTTTCATTGGAAGTCATTATGGGTATTCTATGTTAAAGTAAAATATTTAACAGTAAGGTAAAGGTTCAGAAATACAAATCTTTTTCAAAATAAAGACGAAAGAACGCTATCGCTGAAATAGAAGGATAGCAATCGATGCATAGAAGCATTTCATCAATTTATGCATACTTTCTTTGGCTTGGTCTTGAGGTTGAATAATCTTTACCTAAAATGAAAATTACTAATTAATTAATTAAAATTTTTCAAATTTCAAGTAAATAAGATGTATGAATCGCCCCTGTCTCAATTGTTATTACATAGATTTCCAATTATTCATTAGAACCAAACACAAAATACCTAAAAATGAGGGTAAAAACCCATTAGATATGGAACTTGAGTATTTTTTAATCAAATTTTGACAGACATAGATATTCAAATTGATATCTTCCATCGCCCACTAACTCTTATCTACTCTCACTCTCAATTCATTCTGTGGGGATGATGAATCATAAATAAAAAAAGATCCTATTTTACAGGATGCTAGACTATTTTGTATAAGATAGAAAACCAAAAAGAAAACGGTGCAGATTAAGTCATTAACTAGTCTTAGTCTTAAGAGACTTAATCACTTTGATTGAATTCAATCAGTATCAGAAATACCCTCTTGTTTCGAATTACGAAATGAAAGGAGAATAATTGGGCTGTCTTATTCTTATTCAAAAAAAGATAGGGAATAAAGAGGCTTTCCCGTTTCGATTTAGAATTCTCCTTGAAAATTCAACTAGCTATGAGACGTAAGGCTTTTCTAAAGAACGAACTTAAATCCAAAAGGATTTAGGGGGGGTCATAAGCTAAATAAAAGGCCCATCCGACTTTTTTTTTAATTCAACCTCTTGTTCTTGGGATCTATGTTCCCATCTTACCCGGATCACAAATGGATTCAGTTACGTTTTATGAACTCGATTCAATTTGTTAAAAAAGATCTGATTCAGAGAAGAATTTTGAAAAATTAGAAGTAAGAAGTACATTTTATCAAAAATTAGACTCTTAAATAGAAGGTTGCTCACAAGGGTAAGTTTTATTCGGATATATATTAGAGTCCGCTCTGGGACGGAAGGATTCGAACCTCCGAATAGCGGGACCAAAACCCGTTGCCTTACCACTTGGCCACGCCCCATTTCAATTTCTATTCAATACTAACTAAAGATTAATATTGGTATTGGTTGTTCGTCAATTCCCGTTCCAATCCCTATGAAATAAATTCGATTCTTGTTTTAGTCTTAGGATTTTGACACGTTTTGACACGTGTAGATGTCGAATTAAACCAAATTTATTGATCATTACATATAATTCAATTAAGATATTGTATGAAAGTATCATTTCTTCTATTCTCTTGTGAGAATTGAAGAATTTTTGTTTTGATTGGTTCGGTTCAAAAAAGTATTTTTTTTTGTTTACCTTACTTTCTTTTCTTCCTTTTTACCTTATTCTTCATTTTTACCGTCTATCAATAACATATTAATAACTCAATCAAAATACAATTATCTCTAAGAACAAAATGTTTGTTATGCTTAATATCTTTAGTTTGATCTATATCTGTCTTAATTATGCCCTTGATTTGAATAGTTTGTTATTCGCCAAATTGCCCGAGGCCTACGCTTTTTTGAATCCAATTGTAGATGTTATGCCAGTAATACCTCTTTTCTTTTTTCTCTTAGCCTTTGTTTGGCAAGCTGCTGTAAGTTTTCGATGAGATCTTTAATACTGTCCTAGAAAAATTCATGATTTATTCGAGTTCGCGAAAAAAAATTGTAACAATTGATAAGATCAGATGAGTCTTACAATATGAACAAACCCTCAATTCAAAGGGTCAAATTCTTGGATAGCCGCGAGAATTTTTGATCCCCTTCCAATTGTGTGAATTTCTGAAAACTCTTTTCGATTTCTAGAAATTCTAAAAGCGCTTCATTTCTTGGTGTCAAAATAGGATATGTAGTATAAAAATAGAGAATCTATTCTCGTTTTCCCCAAAAAACAGATTTGGAGATTGTGTAATGCTTACTCTCAAACTCTTTGTTTACACCGTAGTGATATTCTTTGTTTCTCTCTTCATCTTCGGCTTCCTATCTAATGATCCAGGACGTAATCCTGGACGTGAAGAATAAAAAATAAGAAGATTTTCCTTGCTTTATTATTCGAAATGTTCTTAAGATTTTCTCTATTCCGCATCTTTAAATAAAAAAAAAAAGGTTCGCTAAATTAGAATTTGAAAGATAACAAGCCCTCGGCGGAAACGGAAAGAGAGGGATTCGAACCCTCGGTACGAATAACTCGTACAACGGATTAGCAATCCGACGCTTTAATCCACTCAGCCATCTCTCCTAATTGAAAAAAAAAAAAGACAATTACTATGTTCCATTACACAAAAAATAATGTTTGAAAAAAGCCCTTCTTTGCTTTATTTATTATCTAATTTCTTATAGAAATTAATATATATATAAATATATTATTATATAGCCTATCTTATATAGATTACTATTATATAGCCTATCTTATATAGATTACTTAGTATAGATTATAGATTATTTTTTTAGATTATTTTGTATTATACAGATAGATACAACTTTTTAGATATATACAACTTTTATTAGCAATCCTATTTTTAGAAAATGAAAATAAAGGACTCAAAAAAGATATCTCGAATCAAAATAGAAAAAGAAAAGAAAATAAAGAATATCTCTTAAATTTCGTTCAAAAGGGCCTTTTTTTGATTTCCACGGCCTGGCCTGGCAGTATCCAGCCGGGCCTTCTTTTTCTTTGTTTTGTTCCAATGAACCATACCGCTGAATCCTAAATAAAATGATTTATTTGGATTTGATTAAAAAAAAAAAAGAAATACTTGGTTTTTTGTTATTGTATTCAAACAAGAATCAAAAAAAGGACTATTTCCAGGGCTATGATGATATAAAATCAAAGTGTCATTTCTTATTATTTTCTTATTCTTTCATTTCCATTTCTTTTTTTTTGATTATTATTTCCATTTCCTTTCATTTTTAGTGGAAAGGGAGAAAAATGGAACTATGGATTTTTACACAATCCATTTTTATGTTATGACTTAAGTTGTTTTGTCGAGCCAGATCTGTCAAAACTCCTTCAACAGAGCAA